AGTCATTATCCAGATCCCGAATTTGAACAGAAAATAAATCCATTTGATAGAAAATCATTATTAAATGAAATTGGTTTTTTTTTTAACTTAATAAGTAAATTTTCGAAAAAATCAGTATCAAGTTTGAATTTTGACAAACTTTATTTATTTCCAGAACATGAACAAGTCAAAATATATTCCGAAGAAAAAAAAAGAAAAAAAAAATTCTTATTGGACACAATTCAAAGTGATCTGAACCAGGAAAAAATAGACGAAATCAGTAAAAAAGTTCCTAAATGGTCATACAATTTAATCTCCGAAATGGAGGAACAGCTGGACGGATCCACAAAGGAACCTCAGATTCGTTCCAGAGAAGCCCAAAATATAGTTATTTTTAATAGTAAAACAGATAATTTTTTTCAAAGTCCTAGAAAGATTTCTAATACTGATGACTCTGATGATAATGGGTTTCTTGATGATATCGAATTTACTTTACTAAAATATTCACGCGAACCGGATTTTGCCCGAGAATTAATCAAAGGATCTATGCGCTCTCTAAGGCGTAAAACAGTGACTTGGAAACTCTTTCAAAGCCGTGCCAGTTCCCCCCTTTTTTTGGACCAAATACAATTTTTGGGTGATCTTTTCGATGATATACATCTATATTTGAAAGAATATTTCAGGAAAAAAGGTACAGACAATTCAGAATTTTTGGCTATGACGAAAAGGGTAGAAGAGGATCTAATAGAGGAACAAAAAAACGACGACGAACGAAGACTTATAGAAATAGAAGAGGCCTGGGAGAACATTCTTTATGGTCTAATACTTAGAAGCTTTGTAATAATAATCCAATCCTTTATTAGAAAATATATTCTAATACCTTCATTGATAATAATAAAAAATATCATTCGTATACTATTATTTCAATATCCCGAATGGTCAGAAGATTTTAGGGATTGGCAAAAAGAAGTGCATATTAAATGCACCTATCAGGGCATTCCAGTATCCGACAAAGAATTTCCAAATAACTGGTTCACAGACGGTCTTCAGATAAGGATCTTATCTCCTTTTGTTTTGAAACCTTGGCACAAATCTAAGCTACGATCTACGGAAAAAAAAAAAAGATCTACTGAAAAAAAAAACGTTAAAAACAAAAACTTATGGTATTTAACAGCTTGCGGAATGCTAACGGAATCGTACCTTGATACTCTTGTCCCGAATCCATTTTCATTTTTGGGTCCCAGTTTCAAAAAAATTAAAAAACAATTGAAAAAAAATTTCAAAAATCGTTTTTTTCTAGTTCTACAAGTTTTAAATGAAAGAAAAAAATGGTTTCTAACTATCTTAAAAGAAATAGAAAAATGGAACATCAAAAGTATTCTATTTAGATTCCTAAATATATATGAATTGGGTGAAAACAAGAAAAATTCAACAATCAGTAAGAATAATCCAATGATTTACGAATCACCCGTTATAATTCACTCTATGAATTGGACAAAAAGTTCATTGACAGAAAAAAGAATAAAAGATCTTAATGTTAAAACAAAGACAATCATAACAGAAATAGAAAAAATGACAAACGAAGGGGGGGTTCTAACTTCAGAGAAAAGTTTCAATTCTAACAAAACAACTTATGATGCTAAAAGATTCGAATTACAAAAAAATATTTTGCAAATATTACAAAGAAGAATTGTTCGATTAACCCGTAAATCATATTCTTTTTTCAAATTTTTCATGGAAAGGGTATACGTCGATATCCTTTTATGTATTATTGGTATTCCTCGGATCAATATACAACTTTTTCTTGAATCAACAAAAAAGATTGTAACTAAATCCATTTCCAATAAAAAAACAAATGCAGAAAGAATTGATAAAACACATCGAAGTATAATTCCATTTATGTCAATTATAGACAAATCTTGTAATATTACGAATACGAATTCAGAGAATTCTTGTGACGTATCTTCTTTGTCACAAGCATATGTATTTTTTAAATTATCACAAATCCAAGTTATTAACGGATATAAGTATAAGTTAAGATCTATTTTTGAATCTCATGAAAGATCTTTTTTTCTTAAGAATGAAATAAAGAATTATTTTTTTAGAATACAGGGAATATTTAATTCAAAATTAAGACATAAGAACCGTCCCCATTCTGTAATGAATCAATGGACAAATTGGTTAAAGGTTCATTATCAATATGATTTACCTGAGAGCAGATGGTCGAGATTAGTACCACAACACTGGAGAAAAAGAATCAAGAAACATCGTGTGGCTCAAAATAAAGATTTAATCAACTATGATTCCTATGAAAAAACCCGATTAATTCTTTACAAAAACGAAAACGAAGAAGTAGACTTATTCGAAAACGAAGAAGTAGACTTATTCGAAAACGAAGAAGTAGACTTATTCGAAAACGAAGAAGTAGACTTATTACTTATTCGAAAACGAAGAAGTAGACTTATTCGAAAACGAAGAAGTAGACTTATTAAATTTTCAAAAAAAAATTAAAAAACAATATAGATATGATCTTTTGTCATATAAATATCTTAATTATGCAGATAAGAAAAATTCATATATTTATGGATATAGATCACCATTCCAAACAAACAAAAACCAAACCATTTCTTATAATGACAACACATGTAAAAAAGAATTTTTTGATATAACGGGCGATATCTCTATCAAAAATTATCTAGCAGAAGATGCTATTATAGATATGGAAAAAAAAAATCTGGATAGAAAGTATTTTGATTGGATGGTAATGAATGTAGAAATACCAAATCGTTCTATATCGAATCCGAAATCGAATCCGAAATCGAATCCGAAATCGAAATTTTGGTTCTTTTCAAAATTATCAATATTTTATGATGCATATCAGAAGAATCCTTGGCTTCTACCAATAAAATCCCTTTTTTCCCCTGTTTATGGAAAAGGTGTTAGTAAAAACAAAAATAGTAATTTCGACGAAGAACCAGATGCGGGTCCATTAGGTCTATATCTATCTCGCTTAAACCAAGCTTATGAAGACTCATACTGGGACATTGGTTCGGCTAGTCTAAAACGAGAGGACTACATAGATATAGATCGAAATAACTTCCCCAAAGATCTAAAGGGAGAACACAAATTCTTAGTAGACAAGTATTTAGGTGTTCAATTGCACTTAGATAAATCATGGGAAGAAAAATTAATGGATCAGATCCAATTTTATTGTTTACTGGTTAGATTGAAAAATTTTAACAAATTTTTTATACGCTGTCTAAAAAGGGGAGAAATAGATCTAGAGCCTTTGGCGATTCTTGAAAATCCGGATTTCACTGACACTAAACAATCGATTGAAAAACAAATATTTTATATCGAACCTCTTCGTCTGTCTAAAAAAAACTATGAACAATTTTTTATGTATCAAACCATAAACCTATCGTTGATTCATAAGAATAAGCGTCAAATTTTTCAAAGAAATCCAGAAAAAGGTCGTGTTGATAAAAAGAATTTTGATAAAAACATTACAAGAACAAGAAATCAGAAGATAACAGAAAATAAAGATAAAAATCATACTGATTTGCTTGTTCCTGAAAATCTTTTGTCCAATAGACGCCGTAGAGAATTGAGAATTCTAATTTGTTTGAATCCTAAAAATACTAGAAAGACAATAAATTGCAATGAGAATAAAATAAATACTGGCTGTCAAGTTGTAGCTAAAAATAAAGATCTTGATATAGAAACAAAAAAACTAATGAATTTAAAATTCTTTCTTTGGCCAAATTATAGATTAGAAGATTTAGCTTGTATAAATCGCTATTGGTTTGATACCCAAAATGGAAGCCGTTTCAGTATATTAAGGATACATATGTATCCGCGATTGAAAATTTGATTGATAATTTTCCCATTTATCTTCTATTTAGAATTAGAATAGAATAATTTCTTATCTTCACATATCTTATATGTGAAGATAAGATATATATTTCTAAATGCGCACACGCATCATTGATACTAATTCAATGATTTTAGATAGAAAAATGAATCAAAAAAATCGTCTTCTTTTTTTTTAAGTATACAATAGAATTTTTTATTTTGTGAATCCATAAATATAGTATAGTATTTCTATTTGTAATTAATTTTATTTGAAAAAAAAAAGAAATTCATAATTATTAAGTAAATTAAGATAATTTAATTAATAATATAAAAAATTAAAAATTAGTGTAATTACTATTACTGATCAATAAAAATATCTATCAAAAAAGGGGGGAGAGGAAAGCTTTCATTTTATTTTATGATAAAAAATTCAATTATACCTGTTATTTCAAACAAAAGAGAAGAAGAAAACCCTGGATCTGTTGAATTTCAAGTAATCAATTTCACGAATAAGATACGAAGACTTACTTCACATTTTGAATTACATCGAAAAGACTATTTATCTCAAAGAGGTTTACGTAAAATTCTGGGAAAACGAAAACGACTACTGTCTTATTTGGCAAAGAAAAATCGAATACGTTATAAAAAATTAATAAATCAGTTGGATATTAGGGAGTCACAAATTCGTTAATTTCAAGAGTCATTTTCAATTATTCGATTTTTTAGATCCTGAATTTAGATGAACTTTTTTTTTTACGATTCATGGAAGAATGAATCGAGGAAAAACCTATGAATGTCCCAGCTACAAGAAAAGACCTCATGATAGTCAATATGGGGCCTCAGCACCCATCAATGCATGGTGTTCTTCGACTTATTGTTACTCTGGATGGTGAAGATGTTATTGATTGTGAACCAATATTGGGTTATTTACACAGAGGGATGGAAAAAATTGCGGAAAATCGGACAATTATCCAATATCTGCCTTATGTAACACGTTGGGATTATTTAGCTACTATGTTCACAGAAGCAATAACCGTAAACGGACCGGAACAATTGGGAAATATTCAAGTACCTAAAAGAGCCAGCTATATCCGAGTAATTATGTTGGAGTTAAGTCGTATAGCTTCTCATCTACTATGGCTCGGACCTTTTATGGCAGATATTGGTGCACAAACCCCTTTTTTCTATATTTTTAGAGAAAGAGAATTAATATATGATCTATTTGAAGCTGCGACAGGTATGAGAATGATGCATAATTTTTTTCGTATCGGAGGCGTAGCGGCTGATCTACCTTATGGTTGGATAGATAAATGTTTTGATTTCTGCAATTATTTTTTAACAAGGGTTGTTGAATATCAAAACCTTATTACGCGAAATCCGATTTTTTTAGAACGGGTTGAGGGAGTAGGTGTTGTTGGTAGAGAGGAAGTAATAAATTGGGGTTTATCAGGACCGATGCTTCGGGCTTCCGGAATAGAATGGGATCTACGTAAAGTAGATAATTATGAATGTTACGAGGAATTTGATTGGGAAGTTCAATGGCAAAAAGAAGGAGATTCATTAGCTCGTTATTTAGTTCGAATTGGTGAAATGACGGAATCCATTAAAATTATTCAGCAGGCTTTGGAAGGAATTCCCGGCGGGCCATATGAAAATTTAGAAATCCGCTGCTTTGAGAGAGAAAAGGAGCAAAAATGGAATGATTTTGAATATCGATTCATTGGTAAAAAATCGTCTCCGACTTTTGAATTGCCGAAACAAGAACTTTATGTAAGAGTTGAGGCTCCCAAGGGAGAATTAGGAATTTTTCTAATAGGAGATCAGAATGGTTTTCCTTGGAGATGGAAAATTCGTCCACCAGGTTTTATCAATTTGCAAATTCTTCCTCAATTAGTTAAAAGAATGAAATTGGCTGATATTATGACAATACTAGGTAGCATAGATATCATTATGGGAGAAATTGATCGTTGAAATGATAATTGATACAACGGAAATCCAAGATATCCATTCTTTTTCCGGATTGGAATCTTTAAACGAAGTCTATGGAATTCTATGGGTACTTGTACCTATTTTGATTCTTATATTGGGAATCACAATTAGTGTACTAGCAATTGTATGGTTAGAAAGAGAAATATCTGCAGGGATACAACAGCGCATTGGACCCGAATACGCCGGTCCTTTTGGAGTTCTTCAAGCTCTAGCAGATGGAACAAAACTCCTTTTCAAAGAGAATCTTATTCCATCTAGGGGAGATATTCGTTTATTCAGTATTGGACCATCCATATCAGTTATATCAATTCTACTAAGCTATTCAGTAATTCCTTTTGGCTATAACTTTATTTTATCTGATTTCAATATAGGTGTTTTTTTATGGATTGCGATTTCGAGTATTGCGCCCATTGGACTTCTTATGTCAGGATATGGGTCGAATAATAAATATTCCTTTTTGGGTGGTCTACGAGCTGCTGCTCAATCGATTAGTTATGAAATACCATTAACTCTATGTGTCTTATCAATATCTCTACGTGCGATTCGTTGAAACAGATAAGGGCTGGGCTATTCGATGCTATTGCTATCCTCCTCTCTTTATACTTCTACTACTATATAGGAAAGGAGTCGAATAAATTAAATAGATACTTTCATTATCTTAATTTTATTTATTTTTCACAATTAGGATTGAAGAACTAAATCAGATAGTTATATGAGTGAAATAAAACAGCTTCTATTGAATAGAATTTCAGAATACGATATTACTTCGTTCGTATGATGATTTAAAATGGTAGTAAAAATATTGAGTCTCATTTTCTATGTATAAGAATTAAGTGAATTATAAACAGAAGAGGCCATTTAACCCAAGATTGGATAATTAGTCATCCTGTTTTGAAGCGGGCTCAAAAGACCAACCTTATTGAGTTTTAGTTACCATTTGTATGAATTATCATAGATGCATTAACATAAAAAAAATAAGGCGGTTAATAAAAAAAGAGTGGATGGTTAGGAACACCAAGATACACAAAGGATTAGTAACGCAGATTTTGTAAATTATCCAAAAGAGAATTTACGCATAATAGAAAAAGAATACTAATTGGGGCTTTAAATTGGTAGAAAAAATCAAGCAGTACTCCCCACAATTCCGATCCAGAGTATGCTTCCATCCACTGATTAAATAACTTACTATCAGGAACGAAAAAATCCTTTGAAATTTTTTAAGTCCCTTTTTAATTTAATAGCAAAAAAAAAGAAGAATAGGAACGAAAAAAACACAAGAAATCAAAAACGAAAAAGCGATTTCCTTTTCGTTTTTGATTTCGTATTTCTTATATCCATATTGATGGAGATTTAATTCATATCATAATTAAGAAACTAATGTGTAATTCTTTTTCGTAATTGAAAATGAATTCTGAGGGTTATTGATAATTCGAAAAGAGTATTTTATTGAATAATTCTATTATTACTCAACAAATTCAAAATTTGATTTTTAAGGGATGAGATCAATTCAGAAGTTCAATTTAAATATTAAAATGGATTTATCTTTACTTATTTAATTTTTTATTTTTAACAGACAGAATTGAATTGGTCTAATTCAGAACCGTCCGATAGATTTGAATCTTATCTCTCTTAGGAATATATCAAGAAGAGATCCATAATCGGCCCGGTCCTTAGATT